GACCATCATACTTGCCGACCATCGATGAACTGATCGGATTAACCAACCAAAGTTCGCTTCAGTCATTATATATTGAACAGAAGCAAAAGCCTCTGTAACGGTTGGACGATAATAAAAAGTCATAGCAAACCCCGTAGCTACTTGTACTAAAAAACAAGTAAGCGTAATTCCTCCTAGACAATAAAATATGTTGACGTGAGGAGGAACATATTTACTAGTTATATCATCTGCAATTGCCTGAATCTCAAGACGTTCTTCGAACCAATCATAGATTTTATTGAGATAGGTAAATCAAGGAGACCCCCCCCCGAGAACCGTATATGAAAATTTCATCTCGTACGGCTCAAACATAAACACCCCAATACTATAGTTCTAACGGATGTGTGGAATAGAAAGTTTTAAATTTATTAATTCTATAATTCCATTTTTTCTTAAGATATGAAAGAATAAAAAACCCGAAAACTATTCTTTGTGGTTATAATGCCAAAAAATCAAGTCGGCTCATTCGTCTCTATATTGATCATTCTAGGCCTCTTGAATCTTCTATTTACCTATTTTCTTTGTTGTTATTTATGGGCTTTACTGCTGTTTTTTTATTGATTTTATTGATAGGAATTCTCTTGTTAAGACCCTATAAATCGATTAAAACCTCAGATTCATACTAGAACCACGATGATTCAATAAAACCTTATCAAACTAAGTCCCAAAATTCCCCGAGTAAGAACCGTTGGATCATCACTTATTCAATGACTAGATCTAATGATGAAAAATCAAAAGAAATCTTTGTCCTTTGATCAAAACAAGCCTAAACGGAAGTTTGAAAGAAAAAAAATCTTTCTATTTATAACTTCTAACTCTTTAAAAAATTTTTTGAAGTCCGGTCACGAGGTCTGACTATTAAGTATGAATCATAGTTCTAATACTTTGTAATCTATTTCATATATTCCGTGCTCCAGATACTAAAATGAATATCCGACGAAGTAAAAGCATCTCTATCAAGATGACAGATCTATTCTCTGTACTAGCCATAGAATCAATTATAACAAGTCACACACTCATATTCCGGAAATACAGAAAAAAAAGAAATTCCACGGTCGAACTACCAAAATAGACTGGGATAAAAATCAGAAAACTAAACGCTTCACTTTGTATTGAAAAAGATAGTTATACGGTTCTTATAAATCTAATTCATTGAAATTCCATCCAGTAAAATGGAAGAATTATAAATCTCCAAAATAATAGATAGAAATACTGCAAATAGAGCCATTGCGAGACCCATCAAAGGAGTAGTTCCCCAACCAGGAGCTACTTTACCATATTCCGAATTCAATGGTTTCAATAAACTCCCGGCATTAGTTCGTTTTGGGCGGCCAGATCTAGAACTACCCTCAACGGTTTGTGTAGCCATAATATTTTAATATTTTTTATTCATTAAGATCTGTTGACTTTGTATACCATTCCGTTGTAAATAAATGATCTTATCATAGATCCCTTGTGGTCTTAAAACTACATAATGTCTTAAAACTATATAATAATGGAAACAGCAACCCTAGTTGCCATCTTTTTATCTGGGTTACTTGTAAGTTTTACCGGGTACGCCTTATATACTGCGTTTGGGCAACCCTCTCAACAACTAAGAGATCCATTCGAGGAACACGGGGACTAGTCGAAGTAATGATCCTCCCACTATTGGGAGGATCATTACTTTCAATTGAGATAATGACAAATCATTTCGCCTTTTTACTTTTTAGTTGGAACTTTAGGCGGTTCGCGAAAAAAGATAGCGAAAAAAATTATTCCTAGAGTTGAGACTAAAAGGAATGTATAAACCAATGCTTCCATAGATTCGATCGTGGTTTACAATTATAGCTTCCATAGCTGTTTATTTTGGACCTTCTCCCGGATAAAGAAAGAACATAAAGTCAAAGAAAAGGCAGCGAGTCAAATCTCAAATCAAGATTTATCCGGTACCCCAACCCTATAGTCAGTCAAATAAAAAAAAAAAAACGAAAAGGAACAAAACAATATGTATCAAACTACCTGTCTTCTTGTAGTTGGATCTCCAAGTTTTTGGAATGCCCCAAATTCCACTTGAGCATCTAAATCTGGATCAATACCAGCAAAAACATCTCTAAACAGGGTTCTAGCACCATGCCAAATGTGTCCGAAGAAGAAGAGCAAAGCAAACGAAGCATGCCCAAAAGTAAACCAACCCCTTGGACTGCTACGAAAAACACCATCGGATTTCAAAGTAGCACGGTCTAATTCAAAAATTTCACCCAATTGAGCACGCCTAGCATATTTTTTCACAGTAGCAGGGTCACTATAACTGACCCCGTTCAGTTCGCCGCCATAGAACTCAACAGTTACACCTACCTGTTCGACACTATATTTTGATTCTGCCCTTCTAAAAGGAACATCGGCTCTAACAATTCCGTCCCCGTCGACCAAAACAACTGGAAATGTTTCAAAAAACGTCGGCATACGACGTACAAAAAGTTCATGCCCCTCTTTATCTCTAAAGATAGGATGTCCTAACCACCCAACAGCTATTCCATCCCCGTTGTCCATTGAGCCCGCTCTGAATAATCCCCCTTTTGCCGGGTTATTGCCGATGTAATCATAAAAAGCTAGTTTTTCAGGAATTTTAGACCAAGCTTCGGATAAACTTTGATTTTCGGCTAAGCCAGCACCAATTCTTCGATATATTTCTTGTTGGAAGTATCCTTGATCCCATTGATAGCGCGTCGGACCAAACAATTCAATAGGGGTAGTTGCTGAACCATACCACATAGTTCCAGCAACTACAAAAGCTGCAAAAAAGACAGCAGCAATACTACTGGAAAGGACGGTTTCAATATTTCCCATACGTAATCCTTTGTATAGACGTTGGGGTGGACGAACACTAAGATGAAATAGACCTGCCAATATGCCTAAGGTCCCTGCTGCAATATGATGAGAAGCTATTCCTCCCGGAACAAAAGGATCAAAACCCTCCACACCCCACGCTGGATTTACGGCCTGTACCCTTCCGGTTAGTCCATAAGGATCGGACACCCATATTCCAGGACCATACAATCCTGTTACATGAAATGCACCAAAACCAAAGCAAGCCACCCCTGAGAGAAATAAATGAATTCCAAAAATCTTAGGCAAATCCAAAGAGGGTTTTCCTGTACGTTCATCAGTAAATATTTCTAGATCCCAATACACCCAATGCCAGATAGCTGCCAAAAAACACAAGCCAGAAAACACAATATGTGCCCCAGCCACACCTTCGTAACTCCAAATACCCGGATTCGTTACAGTCCCCCCTGTGATACTCCAACCGCCCCACGAATTCGTTATTCCTAAACGAGTCATGAAGGGTATAACGAACATACCCTGTCTCCACATTGGATCAAGAACAGGATCAGAGGGATCAAAAACGGCTAATTCGTATAGAGCCATCGAACCAGCCCAACCAGCAACCAGAGCCGTATGCATTATATGGACAGCAATCAAACGACCCGGATCATTCAATACGACGGTATGAACACGATACCAAGGCAAACCCATGGAAATACCCCTTTATCAACGAAAAATAGATACAATGTAACTTTATTGCATTGGAAAAAGCTATGCTACGGACCCCCTTTTTAGGGGATTCTCTCGGGGAAAGGATTAATATTTGTTTGATGCTTTTCGTAATAATTACTTTTAGTAAGAATGAAACTTTTTTGTTCGTAGGAACAAAAAGAAGCAGATCTATTCTATACCCGATAAGTAACAATACGCAATGGTAAGGGGTTGATACCATTTTATATGCGTGAATGTATATATATTTGTTCATCATTCAAAGGACTCATTTGTAAGAATTCCCCCTTATTCATTTTGTCTTCTTTTTTTATGAACTTAGTCAATCTATGGATAAAAGAGGATAATAAAATCAATAGTATTAGGTCACTAAATCCACTGTTACGCTTTCACATCAAAGTGAGATATAGTACTTAATTTTTCTTTTATTTAATGCCTATTGGTGTTCCAAGAGTACCCTTTCGAAGTCCTGGAGAGGAAGATGCATTGTGGATTGACGTATAGTGCGACTTGTCAGATATATTGGGCATACGGGATTTCCCCGTTCTCTTCCCCGATCGAGATATCCCCTCTTTCGCCCGAGAAAGATTGATTCAATTATCAAAAATTTGGAGCGTGAAGTACACATTTTTTAGGGAGGGTATACGAATTAATATTATCAATTATAATAATTTATGGTTGGCTTGGTTAGACCAATTAAATAAAGTTTCCAGGCTCCGTTTAGAAAAAAAAAAAAAAAAAATAGGGAAGTCGTAGCAAAAGGACGTGGTATTGGGGCATTTGTCCTATATGTACAAATCCAAATCGGGCGGATCTTTACTCGGAGTAGAGCATAAACCTAAAAAAATTGAAGAAGCCCAGTCAGGAACAAGAAAATTACATCGCGATTTAAATTGTATCTCGATGAAACAATACATCAATGAGAAGTTAGTCAGATAAGCTTAGCAATTTTTTTAGATAAACAAAACAGGCCAAAACGCACCTTTCTTGAAAAATGAAAGAAAAGTCCAGTTTATTTTATAATTTTTTTTTTATAAGTTAAAAACCTGTTATGAAAAAAAAGCCAGAATCTACACATTGATTCCTTTTTTTCATGATTTTTGTTGAACCGTATGCATCAAAAGGTGCATGTACGGTTTCTAAGGGATACCATTTTATCCCAATCAACCGACTTTATCGAGAAAGATTACTTTTTTTAGGCCAAGGGGTTGATAGCGAGATCTCGAATCAACTTATTGGTCTTATGGTATATCTCAGCATAGAGGATGATACCAAAGATCTGTATTTGTTTATAAACTCTCCTGGTGGGTGGGTAATACCCGGAGTAGCTATTTATGATACTATGCAATTTGTGCGACCAGATATACAGACAATATGCATGGGATTAGCCGCTTCGATGGGATCTTTTATTCTTGTCGGGGGGGAAATTACCAAACGTCTAGCATTCCCTCACGCTCGGCGCCAATGAGTTTTTTATTTGATTTGAGAGAAAAAAGAAAACTATGCCTTCGCTCTATATGAATATTAAGTAATAATAGCATGGCACTTCGAATTCGATATGAAATTTTTTTTTATTTAAACCCCTAGATTACGTATCGAAAGAGTAGTATGAGATAAAAGGGCATTTTCAATTTTAGTCAATCTGTCGGGAGGCCTATTTCAGCGTCACAAACTTTTTTGTTTTCACACCAGGGGGCTAACAATATTTAGGTTATGAAAGAATATAAAAATAAATCTTGTTTTTGTATTTGAAAAAAAAAAAGAAACTTTGGGATTGCTAAATAACAGACGAAATAAATATATAAAGCAACGGAACCATCATAGTATTTTTATAGTATTTTTGAACTACTACAAAAGGAAGGGTGGTTATTGGATCATTTACCAACCTGAGTCTGATAAACCCTATCATTCATTTTCTATTTATTCTAAGGTAAGGTAAAAAAAAGTAAATTCCATTATAGAGCCGTATGCAATGCGCAAAAGATGCCTGTACGGTTGTTCAATTATATCTTTTTTGATTAGTCTTTATCTACTCACCTTTCACTTTCATCATGCGAGATAGAAGAAACATTTTTTATGTTATATCATATATTATATCATCAGGGTAATGATCCATCAACCTGCTAGTTCTTTTTATGAGGCACAGACGGGAGAATTTGTCCTGGAAGCGGAAGAGCTGCTGAAGCTGCGCGAAACCATCACAAGGGTTTATGCACAAAGGACGGGCAAACCCTTATGGGTTGTATCCGAAGATATGGAAAGAGATGTTTTTATGTCAGCAACAGAAGCCCAAGCTCATGGAATTGTTGATCTTGTAGCGACTGAATAAAAAAGAAAAAGAACAAGGATTTCACACGAATTCGTGATTTGGTATTTTATCTTCTTACCGGATTTACTATTCTATTTCTAAATTTCTTAATATAGAAATGCAAAATATCGAAAAAAAAAAAAAAAAAAGAATAAAGAATTTCTAAGCATCCGGTTAAGATCGATCTAAACCAGCCCATTATATTATATATGATTCAACATGCCAACTATTAAACAACTTATTAGAAACACAAGACAGCCAATCAGAAATGTCACGAAATCCCCCGCTCTTGGAGGATGTCCTCAGCGACGAGGAACATGTACTAGGGTGTATGTGCGACTCGTTCAGACCGTGGACTAGGATAAAAGAAAGAAAACAATTGATCCAGTATCACCGATCCGTACCAGTGAGTAGGGTAGAATGAACGAACTCCATTGAATATCCAATAAAAAAAAAGATCTATCCTTCGATTGGGGTATCAAATGTATGGTTACCGTTGGTGCAAATCCAATCACCTCAATTTAAAATTTAAGATGAGACAGGATTCCCCATTGATAGCAAATGGTATTCATTAAGCAGGGGGAATCGTATTTGAAAAGGTCAAAATTTTAGACCTTATTCTTACAAGAACGGACTAACAGGGTCAGCTACTCAGCAAATCTTCATAATTAAATACCGTTACTGTATAAATAGATCTCGTTGTGAAAGACCTAGTACTAGATAATTTTGGGTAGAGCCAAAGAATGTGAACTGTACAAGTTAACAATAACATTGATTAAATGAAGGAAGGGCTCCGGTGTATAGAGAGGACCTCGCCGTTTAAGAAGTAACCATAGAAACGATGGAACCCACTAGAATCTATTTTTATTTATTCCTTTTTATTTACTATGCGTTTTTGATACCTAGTATCAATACAATTTTGATTTCTATTTTATTTCTAGGCGAAATGCCTAAAAAAAATCGTGGTCGGGAAGGTTAGAGTAGCAAAAGCCATTGGAATTTTTATTTTATACATTGGAAGAATCCGTTTTGTTATTAATAGACTAGGACACGGTAAGGGAATAACTGAAAGAAAGGAAATCAATTAGTTATTCATCAAAGTTTCATTTATTCAATGACCAGAATTAAACGAGGATATATAGCTCGAAGACGTAGAACAAAAATCCGTTTATTTGCATCAACTTTTCGAGGGGCTCATTCAAGACTTACTCGGACTATTACTCAACAGAAAATAAGAGCTTTGGTTTCGGCTCATCGGGATAGGGGTAAACAAAAGAGAAATTTTCGCCGCTTGTGGATCACTCGTATAAATGCAGTAATTCGAGACAATAAAGTATACTTTAGTTATAGTAAATTAATACACAATCTGTACAAGAAAAAGTTGCTTCTTAATCGTAAAATACTTGCACAAATAGCTATATTAAATAAGAGTTGTCTTTATATGATTTCCAATGAGATCATAAAATAAAGAGAGTGAAAGGAATCCGTTGGAATGGTTGAAATGGAGTTCCCTGGAAAATGAACTCTGGGAAGGTAGAGTAGAAATTAGTATGATAAAATATGAAAACGTCGTCAAAATGAAAATGAAGAAACACATTTAATAAAAAATATTTCTTATTCTTCCCCTATTTTTTTTTTTCAACGACAATAAAATCCGGATTTCCTATTTTTCGAAAAAAAGCGTCAATACGCATTTGAATTTGGATTGGAATTTTTTTTATTCAATTCAAGAGTCAGCCTACCTTTTTCTGGTTCTAAGACCCGGAGTTCTAGCGGTTGACTCGCTTCTTTCAAATTGTTTCTCGTTATTAAGAAAAGGTAACGGAGATAAAATACGAGCTTGTTTTATAGCAATAGTAATTAATCGTTGTTGTTTTAAAGTCAATCGATTCACCCGCCTAGATAATATTTTTCCTTGTTCGCTAATAAATCGACTAATTAAACTCATGTTTCTATAATCAATTCGATCCCCCGATTGGATCGGAGGCAAACGCCTACGAAAAGATCGCTTGGATTTCAGAAAGATTCGCTTGGATTTATCCATGGTTTGTTTATTCCTTATCCTTTTGGTTATTCCTTATCCTAAAGAAAAGACCCTAATCCTATTTCTTAATTCTCCATCACGGTTGATCTGATCGAAATAGGATTTGTTTTATTTATATTTAAATTAATATATCTTATATATTGTTATATATTAGATATATCTAATATGTCTATGTCATTTTTGATCTTCCTTGGAACGGAAGACTGACACACGAGCGCCTGGTTCGATCTATTTCTTTATCTCCCCGTGAATCGTATGTTTGTAACAATAGGGACAGAATTTTTTCAATTCCAATCGACTAGGCGTATTATGTCGATTCTTTTGAGTAATATATCTGGAAATGCCCGTTGATTCCTTATCCTTATTAATACGATTTCGAACACAACTGGTACATTCCAAAATTACCGTTACTCGGACATCTTTACCCTTGGCCATAAGCCTCCTTTGGTTTTTTATTCATTCAATTCTTTCATTTTCCGATCCGAAATGAGGAAGAAGAAAGGAACAAAAAAAACATAACTCGAAATCTAATTGTGCTAATTATGAAAGAAAGATTCCGTTGCAATAAATCAATATAAATAATAACAATATATTAATAAATAAGTAATATAATGATTTCTAGCTATATTACTAGATTTAGCATTTTAAATTGCCAAACAGCATTTCATTTTTATTTAAATATCTTGTATGATATTGTTGCCCTAACCATCACATTTCACTCTATTTTTTATTAATTTTATTTAAATTTGAGCCTGGACCGAGTTACTAGTTTCACCGAGGGGAAATCCCTTTTTTGTTTTTTTTTTTCTAACGTATATTCGAAAAAACAAAAGAAGGGAAGGGATTAGTTACAGATATTTTATTCTATCTCTAATCCTCTTCCCCCCCTACCGTATCAATAACGAGAATTAAAAAAAGGGGAATATCAACGCATCCGGAAAAAAACGATTGATCTCTATCAATAAACCTGCTAAAGATCCGAACCATAGAGTACTTACTACCGGTGCCACGGAGAGATATGTTTTTAGATCTCGCATTTTAAATTCTCCTCCTTCTTTATTATTTCTAATACATAATGGTAATACATATATAACCCGATGTGTATATGTACTTAATGACTGGACGCTTCTATTTGTACGCGGAATCCCTAATTCGAGTTGAAATGTACAATTTGAAATGTACAAAATAGATCATACTTTTTTTAATCTTAAAAGAAACAAATATGCCACTTTAAGTCAGAAATTCTCGAAAAATAGTTGTTTTTTTACAGGGTCTCATATTTATTTCATACTTTAATATAATAGAAATAGAATAGAAGTCCTTTACTATTTTTAAAATTTTATGTTATATGAAACCAAAAAGAAGAAATGACAAGATATTTGTCTATATCAATGGAAGAAATAAAAATATGGAAAAGAAAACGGGGATTCTCTACAATGACACTGTAGACCAATTGAAAGGGATGTAGCGCAGCTTGGTAGCGCGTTTGTTTTGGGTACAAAATGTCACGGGTTCGAATCCTGTCATCCCTACCTATTACTTATCTTCTGAACAGTAACGGGGGAGATCAATTAAAAGAAAATTGGATATACATAAAAAATCTTTAATTTTATGAGAGTTTAATTTTATGATAGTATATATCCAAGACGTATTGGAGTTACAAAATATTCTTTGTGATAAGATAATAAAGCGCTCTTAGTTCAGTTCGGTAGAACGTGGGTCTCCAAAACCCGATGTCGTAGGTTCAAATCCTACAGAGCGTGATTCTGTGTTCTTGTTAGTCACGCTAGGTCGAAAATTACCACCGAAAAAACGAAACCAATCTAATTGTGACCTCCCGCGAATTAAAGGAAGTAGGAGGTCAATCAAAAAAGGGATGCTAATTAATCAAAGTTCCAACTGATCACCACGCCTGTATTGTAAATATGCAGTTACAAATAAGCCAGCCAAAGTAATAGGAATTAGACCCAAGACGATTCCAAATAGAGAAACTTCGATCATTTCAATTTGTTTGAGAGGGGGAAGGGGAGGTAATATCTATGCTTAAATAGTAATATGTATTGACTCTAAAT